AAGAGAAGTATATGAATCGAATAGAAATAAAAAAAAAATGATAATAAGTAATCAGATGATTCATGAATCCTCCATTCGAATTCGACCTATGGATTGGACAAATTATTCACTAACAGAAAAAAGGATGAAGGATCTGGCTGATAGGACAAGTACAATCAGAAATCAAATTGAAAAAATAACAAAAGACAAGAAAAACATACTTATAACTCCGGATATAAACATTAGCCCTAACAAAAGAAGTTGTGATGATAAAAGATTAGAATCGCCGAAAAAGATTTGGCAGATATTAAAAAGAAGAAGTTCCCGACTAATACGTAAATGTCACTATTTTATTAAATTGTTTATTGAAAGGATATACATAGATATCTTTTTACCTATCATTAATATTTCAAAAATCAGTGTACAAATTTTACTTAAATCAAAAAAACGAATTACTGATAAATACAGTTACAATGATGAAACAAATCAAAATACAATTCATTTTATTTCGACTATAAAAAAGCCTATTTCAAATATTATTAATAAAAATTCACAGATTTTTTGTGACTTCTCTTCCTTGTCACAGGCATATGTATTTTACAAATTATCACAAACCCAAGTTATCAACAAGTATCACTTGAAATCCCTATTTCAATATAACGGAACAATTCCTTTTATTAAGGATCGAATCAAAAATTTTTGTAGAACACAAGGAATATTTCATTCCGAATCAAGGCATAAGAAACTTCAATATTTGGGAATTAATACATGGACATGGAAAAGCTGGTTAATGGGTAATGACCACTATAAATGCGATTTATCTCAGACTAGATGGTCTAGATTAGTGTCGCAAAAATGGCGAAATAGAATCAAGCAAAGTTTTATGGTTCAAAATACAAACTCAAGAAATTTTGATTTATATGAAAAAGAACAATTAATTCATTACGAGAAACAAAACAATTATGTAGTGAATTCATTACCGAGTCAAAAGGATAAATTTAAAAACTACAAATATGATCTTTTATCAAATAAATATATTAATTATGATTATGAAGATAAGAAGGATTCATATATTTATAGGTCGGCATTACAAATAAAAGAGGCCCCGAGGGTTACCTATAATTACAAGACATATTATCCTGAATTTTTTGATTGGCCAGAAGATATAGATCTTAGGAATTATCTAAGAGAAGATTATATTATTGATAGGGATAAAAATACAGATAGAAAATTTTTTGATTGGAGAACTATTAATTTTTGTCTTAGAAAAAAGATCGATATTGAGGAATGGACAAATATAGATATCGGGGGCAACGCCAACATTAAAAAAAATACAAATGCTAATAATTATATGAAATATGAAATAATTGATAAAAAAAAAATGGATAATAAAAATCTTTTTGATTTCGCGATTCATAAACAAATAAACCCCGCCAATCAAACAAAAATATCTTTTGACTGGATGGGAATGAATGAAGAAATACCAAATTGGCCAATATCGAATCTGGAACTTTGGTTTTTCCCAGAATTTGTCTTACTTAATGATGCATATAAGATTAAACCGCGGATCATACCAATAAATTTACTTCTTTTAAAATTTAATAAAAATATCAACGAAAAACAAAAAAAGGATATGCGTATATCATATAATAAAAAAAAATCGCTCGAATTAGCGCATAGAAATCAAGAAGAAAACCAACAGCCAGCCGGGGGGGGTCTTGGATCTGATTCATCAACAAAACAAAAAGATGTTAAAGAAGATTATGGGGGATCATACATTCAAAAACACAGAAGGAAATACAACATATCCGAGGAGCTAAACTTCTTCATGAAAAGATATTTTCTTTTTCAATTGAGATCGAATCCTTCTTTTATCCAAAAAATAATAAAAAATGTCAAGTTATATTGTCTACTGCTTAGATTGAGAAAACCAAAGGAAATTCTTATATCTTCTATTCAAAGAGACGAAATGAGTCTGGACGTAATGGTGATTCCAAAGGTTATAACTCTTACAAAATGGATAGAAAGGGGGGTGTTGGTTATTGAACCAGCTCGGCTATCCATAAAATGGGATGGACAATTTATCATGTACCAAACCATAGCTATTTCACGTGTGCATAAGAGTAAGCATCAAACAAATCGAAGATTCCAAGAAAAAATAAATGTTGAGAAGAATAGTCTTAATGAATCTATTGCACGACATGAAAAGTTGTTTGGGAATAAAAACGAAAATCATTATGATTTTATTGTTCCTGAAAACATTTTATCTCCTAGACATCGTAGAGAATTGAGAATTCAAATTTGTTTCGATTCGAAAAATGTAAATGTTGGGGATAGAAACCCAGTATTTGGCAATGGGAACAGTGCAAGGCACTGCGGGCAATTTTTTTATGCGGATAAGCGTTTTGATGGAGATACAAATAAATTGATTAAGTTAAAATTATTTCTTTGGCCCAATTATCGATTAGAAGATTTAGCTTGCATGAATCGCTATTGGTTTGATACCAATAATGGTAGTCGTTTCAGTATGTTAAGGATACATATGTATCCACGATTGATAATGAGTTGATGGTATTATTTCTACGGATCAAGCGGGCATATCTGGTATAATATATGAAGACAAAAAAATATGCATGCGCCTTGTGTTATATTCTGGTACATGATACTGATTCAATGACCTTATCTTAGCAATTATATCTAGGAATGAGTTGTCATAATCTTTTTATCTTGGGTCCATTCTTCTTTATGGGTGTTGTAGAAATGTACCAATCCTTTGAACTCATACCCGCGAATAAAATTGAAAATTGGATTGATTAATTGAATTTGATAAAAAAAATAAAGAAGTATACGAATAAATCCAGATTATTGTGTATAAGAAATTAAAATGACTGGCATTTATTATTATTACTGATCAGTAAAATACATATCTGTAAAAACTAAAGAAAAAGGGAAGAAGGATTCTTTAATTAAATTAAAATTATGTTAAAAAATTTATTCATTTCAGTTATTCCGCAAGAAGAAAATAAGGGGTCTGCTGAATTTCAAGTATTCAGTTTCACCAATAAGATACGTAGACTTACTTCCCATTTGGAATTGCACAGAAAAGACTATTTATCTCAGAGAGGTCTGCGGAAAATTCTGGGAAAACGCCAACGGCTACTGTCTTATTTGTCAAAGAAAAATAGAATACGTTATAAAGAATTAATTAGTCAATTGAATATTCGGGAACCAAAAACTCGTTAAGTTAATTTGAAAATTCGTTTTGAATTCTTTGATTTATTAGATTTCTATTCTACTTTAATTTAAAATTATATATTTTTGAATTTTGATGAACTACATTTAGTTTTCAGCAATTCATGGAATAATGAATCGGGTAAAAAATATATGACTGTACCAACTACAAGAAAGGACCTCATGCTAGTCAATATGGGTCCTCAACACCCATCAATGCATGGTGTTCTTCGACTCATTGTTACTCTAGATGGGGAAGATGTTATTGACTGCGAACCCATATTGGGTTATTTACACAGAGGAATGGAAAAAATTGCAGAAAATCGAACAATTATACAATATCTTCCTTATGTAACACGCTGGGATTATTTAGCTACTATGTTTACAGAAGCAATAACAGTAAATGGACCAGAACAGTTGGGAAATATTCAAGTACCAAAAAGAGCGAGCTATATTAGAGTAATTATGCTAGAGCTGAGTCGTATAGCTTCTCATTTGTTATGGCTTGGCCCTTTTATGGCAGATATCGGTGCGCAGACTCCTTTCTTCTATATTTTCCGAGAGAGAGAATTAATATATGACTTATTCGAATCTGCCACAGGTATGCGAATGATGCATAATTATTTCCGTATCGGAGGGGTAGCTGCCGATCTACCTTATGGCTGGATAGATAAATGTTTGGATTTCTGTGATTATTTTTTGACAGGGGTTACGGAATATCAAAAACTTATTACGCGCAATCCCATTTTTTTGGAGCGAGTTGAAGGGGTGGGTGTTATTGGCGGAGAAGAAGCAATAAATTGGGGTTTATCGGGACCAATGCTACGAGCTTCCGGAATTCAATGGGATCTTCGTAAAGTCGATCATTATGAGTGTTACGACGAATTTGATTGGGAAGTACAATGGCAAAAAGAAGGAGATTCATTAGCTCGTTATTTAGTCCGAATCTGTGAAATGACGGAATCCATAAAAATAATTCAACAAGCTCTGGAAGGAATTCCAGGGGGGCCTTATGAGAATTTAGAGGTACGGCGCTTTGATAGAACAAAGGATTCCGAGTGGAATGATTTTGATTATCGATTCATTAGTAAAAAACCTTCGCCCACTTTTGAATTGTCTAAACAAGAACTTTATGTGCGAGTAGAAGCCCCAAAGGGGGAATTAGGAATTTTTCTGATAGGAGATCGGAGTGTTTTTCCCTGGAGATGGAAAATTCGTCCGCCCGGTTTTATCAATTTGCAAATTCTTCCTCAGCTAGTTAAAAGAATGAAATTGGCTGATATTATGACAATACTAGGTAGTATAGATATTATTATGGGAGAGGTTGATCGTTGAAATGATAATTGATACGACAAAAGTAGAAGCTATCAATTCTTTTTCCAGATCGGAATCCTTAAAAGAGGTTTATGAACTCATATGGTTACTTGTTCCTATTTTTACTACTGTATTAGGAATCATAATAGGAGTACTGGTAATTGTGTGGTTAGAAAGACAAATATCTGCAGGAGTACAACAACGTATTGGGCCTGAATACGCGGGTCCTTTGGGAATTCTTCAAGCTCTAGCAGATGGTACCAAACTACTTTTTAAAGAAGATCTTCTCCCATCTAGAGGGGATATTCGTTTATTCAGTATCGGACCATCTATAGCGGTCATATCGATTTTATTAAGTTATTTAGTAATTCCTTTTGGATATCGCCTTGTTTTAGCCGATCTCAGTATAGGAGTTTTTTTATGGATTGCCATTTCCAGTATTGCTCCTATTGGACTTCTTATGTCAGGATATGGATCAAATAATAAATATTCCTTTTTAGGTGGTCTACGAGCTGCTGCTCAATCGATTAGTTATGAAATACCATTAACTCCATGCGTATTATCAATATCTCTACGTGCGATTCGTTAGGACATGCACTTTTTTGCCTATTTTTTTTATTTCATTTTTATTCTAGGAAATAATTTTATTTAGTTCTAAGAATAAAGTTGAATATATTGATGAATGTATTGAATAGATATCCTCATTTTTGATTCATCATTCGGGGCGATAAACTAAACCAGATAGTTCTATGAGTGAAATAAAACGGCTTAGAAATTGGCAGTCAAAAGATTAAGTCTCATTCCCTAGGTACAAGGGTTAAGCTAAGCGGACGTAAATATAATACAGTAGAAACGGGTTACCCCAAAACTGGTTGACTAATCATCATAGTTTGAAGCGGGTCTAAAAGATTCACTGTATGGAGTTTTTACTGCTGTATGTTACCATACCGGGGGTCGAACAAAAATGAGTGGGTGGTTAGGAATACCAAGGTACACAAAGGATTTATTAGTAATATAATAGAGATAATGTAAGTAAGTTATCCAAAGGGTTATTTCCGCATAACATAAAAGGAATCCTAATGGGGCTTTACGTTGGTAGAAATGATCAAGAAGTACTTCCCCGCGATCCCGATCCAGAGTATACTCCTACCCACTGATTAAACAAATTACTATCAGGAACGAAGGAACCCTTATATTTTATTTATCCATATTAATACAGATAAAATTCTTATCGTGATTCATGAACTAATAGAATGTCTAATTCTTCTTTGTAATCGAAAGAAATGAGTAGAAATATCTATTGCTACAACGCGATATAACGAGTATTTTCATTGAAGTGTTAAAAATTATAAAGGATGAGATCAATTCAGAAGCATTTTTTTTGTTATTATGGCAGACAGAATTGCGTTGGTCTAATTTTGGACTCTCCGATGTATCTTTACTCTATCTACCCTATAAGACAAGTATATATATATCGAGATAATATTGAACCTGCCCTTAGATTTATTTGTGGCCATCGAGGAGCCGTATGAAGCTTAAGTCTCATGTACGGTTTTGCAATAGCGATGGGAATAGTGATGTTCTCACCGACTATGATTATCTAACAGTTCAAGTACAGTTGATATAGTTGAGGCACAGTCAAAGTATGGTTTTTGGGGTTGGAATCTTTGGCGCCAACCTATAGGGTTTACTGTTTTTTTTATTTCTTCCCTAGCAGAATGCGAAAGATTACCTTTTGATTTACCAGAAGCAGAGGAAGAATTAGTAGCAGGTTATCAAACCGAGTATTCTGGTATAAAATTTGGTTTATTTTACGTTGCTTCCTATCTCAATCTACTAGTTTCTTCATTATTTGTAACAGTTCTTTACTTGGGCGGCTGGAATTTCTCTATTCCGTACATATTAATTCCTGAGCTTTTAGGAATAAATGAAATGGGTGGAGTCTTTGGAACGACAATTAGTATCTTTATTACATTAGCTAAAGCCTATTTGTTCCTGTTCATTCCTATCACAACAAGATGGACTTTACCTAGGATGAGAATGGACCAACTATTAAATCTTGGGTGGAAATTTCTTTTACCTATTTCTTTAGGTAATTTATTATTGACAACTTCTTCCCAACTCTTTTCATTGTAAAGGCACAGGATATTCTAGATTCATAACTTTTCTCAAACAAGAGAAAGAAACATCAAATTATTCATAGATATGCAAGATATGTTTCCCATGGTAACTGGGTTCATAAATTATGGCCAACAAACAGTAAGGGCTGCAAGGTATATCGGTCAAAGTTTTATGATTACCTTATCCCATGCGAATCGTTTACCTGTAACTATTCAATATCCTTATGAAAAATTGATCACATCGGAGCGTTTCCGCGGTCGGATCCACTTTGAATTTGATAAATGCATTGCTTGTGAAGTATGTGTTCGGGTATGTCCTATAGATCTACCTGTTGTTGATTGGAAATTGGAAACTGATATTCGAAAGAAACGCTTGCTTAATTACAGTATTGATTTCGGAATCTGTATATTTTGCGGTAACTGCGTTGAGTATTGTCCAACGAATTGTTTATCAATGACTGAAGAATATGAGCTTTCCACTTATGATCGTCACGAGTTGAATTATAATCAAATTGCTTTGGGTCGGTTACCAATGCCAGTAATTGGAGATTACACAATTCGAACAATTATGAATTCGATTCAAATCACAAAAGCCACGGGAAAACCACTTGATTCAAGAACAATTACCAATTGAGTAAGTTTTGATCTAAAGTAGCGAAGCTTCTTTCATTTCCTTGGTCAATAACTAAAAATCCTAACTATCGAGTGGTGAGAATAGTGGTTTTCTTTTTGATTAAAAATTCATATATATCTTAGCTTAGATAATTTCGAAATTTCTCATTTTATTTAATATAGATAATCGAACGAAACTTTCGGATAGAGAAACAGATATAGAAATGGTATTCAACCATTCAATTAATAAGTATATCTACATCAACCCCACCCCATTATATTTAATTCAATATCAATACGGGAACATATCAAAAAATAAATAAAATAATATAGAATTATAGGGTAACTTCTTTTTTTTTTTCTGGGTTGTCAATCGTATCATGAAAAATTTCGACTGAATTTATCTTTTATTTTACATAGAATGGATTTACCTGGACCAATACACGATTTTCTTTTGGTTTTTTTGGGATTAGGTCTTATATTGGGAGGTCTAGGAGTGGTATTACTTACCAATCCCATTTTTTCTGCCTTTTCATTGGGATTGGTTCTTGTTTGTACATCCTTATTCCATATTCCATCGAACTCGCATTTTGTAGCTGCTGCACAGCTTCTTATTTATGTGGGAGCAATAAATGTATTAATTGTATTTGCTGTGATGTTCATCAATAGTTCAGAATATTACAAGGATTTCCATCTTTTTTGGACCGTTGGAGATGGGGTGACTTCATTGGTTTGTACAAGTATTTTTGTTTCACTAATTACCACTATCCTAGATACGTCATGGTACGGGATTATTTGGACTACAAGATCAAACCAGATTATAGAGCAGGACTTGATAAATAATGGTCAACAAATTGGGATTCATTTATCAACAGATTTTTTTCTTCCATTTGAACTTATTTCGATAATTCTTTTAGTTTCCTTGATAGGCGCAATTGCTATGGCCCGTCAGTACTAAATACTTATAATTAATAAGGACTTTCTCTTTTCTTTAAATTCTATTTATTGTTCATGGATAAAATTCAAAAATGGAAATGCTCTTAGTTGTATCTATTATCTATTAACAATACCTTACTTTAAAATTACATTACGTACTTTCCTTTTATATTATTATATTTTAATATATTTTAATCAATTGAATCGGTTGAATTTTTGTTCATATTGAAATGAATTGAGATTGATGAGGGATTGATCAATGATGCTCGAATATGTACTTGTTTTGAGTGCCTATTTATTATCCATCGGTATCTATGGATTGATTACAAGTCGAAATATGGTTCGAGCGCTTATGTGTCTTGAGCTTATACTGAATGCAGTTAATATCAATTTTGTAACATTTTCTGATTTATTTGATAGTCGCCAATTAAAAGGAGATGTTTTCTCGATTTTTGTTATAGCAATTGCAGCTGCTGAAGCAGCCATTGGATTAGCTATTGTTTCATCAATTCATCGTAACAGAAAATCAACCCGTATCAATCAATCTAATTTGTTGAATAAATAATTATAATCATATACATATAAATTAAATAAAATATAGTTACCAATTAAATAAAATGGGTATGTGCGACATAAGCATATGATATGGTGCTCTTTGCTAAAACGTAATAAATCAAAATATCTTGTCCCTCTTTCATGAGCAGATCCAGAAGTTGGTTGGTTCTGGTAAATCTAAATCATTGATTCGTCTAGTGTCTACAATATATAATTAATTTACTACTTTACTAGATCGAAAATTTATGATGTTAAAAAAATTTATAGCTCCAATGTCACATTCAGTAAAGATTTATGATACATGTATAGGATGTACTCAATGTGTACGAGCCTGCCCCACGGATGTATTAGAAATGATACCTTGGGACGGATGTAAAGCTAAGCAAATTGCTTCTGCTCCAAGAACAGAAGACTGCGTAGGTTGTAAAAGGTGCGAATCCGCCTGTCCAACGGATTTCCTAAGTGTCCGGGTTTATTTATGGCATGAGACAACTCGTAGCATGGGTCTAGCTTATTAATACATTCCAGAAAATTCCACTTGAATCCATTTTTTTTTATCTTTACCGACAAAAACCCGTACTCGAAAAATTATATTCTTTCGAGTACGGGTTTTTCTGGTCAAAGTGTATCTTGTCTTTACCACGAATGATTTTCCTTGGTTAACAATAATTGCTGTTTTACCGATATTCGCGGGTACTTTCATTTTCTTTTTCCCTCATAGAGGAAATAAGGTTATTAGATGGTATACTATTTGTATATGCATATTAGAACTACTTCTAACGTCTTATGCATTTTGTTATCATTTCCAATTCGACGATCCATTAATCCAATTAGAACAGGATTATAAATGGATTCATTTTTTTGATTTTCACTGGAGATTAGGAATCGATGGACTTTCCATAGGACCCATTTTACTCACGGGATTCATCACTACTTTAGCGACTTTAGCGGCTTGGCCAGTTACTCGAGATTCGAGATTGTTCCATTTCCTCATGTTAGCAATGTACAGCGGTCAAATAGGGTTATTTTCTTCTCGAGATCTTTTACTTTTTTTTATCATGTGGGAGTTAGAATTAATTCCTGTATACCTACTTTTATCCATGTGGGGGGGGAAAAAACGTTTGTACTCAGCTACAAAGTTTATTTTGTACACCGCAGGGGGTTCCATTTTTCTCTTAATAGGAGTTCTGGGTATGGGTTTATATGGTTCCAATGAACCAACATTAAATTTTGAAACATCAGCCAATCAATCGTATCCGGTGGCGCTGGAAATAATATTATATTTTGGATTTCTTATTGCTTATGCTGTCAAATTACCGATTATACCTCTACATACATGGTTACCAGATACCCATGGAGAAGCACATTACAGTACATGTATGCTTTTAGCCGGAATCTTATTAAAAATGGGAGCATATGGATTGGTTCGGATTAATATGGAATTATTACCCCGTGCTCATTCTATATTTTCTCCTTGGTTGATGATAGTAGGCGCAATTCAAATAATTTATGCAGCTTCAACATCCCCGGGTCAGCGCAATTTAAAAAAGAGAATTGCCTATTCGTCCGTATCTCATATGGGTTTCATAATTATAGGAATTGGTTCCATAACTGATACAGGACTAAATGGGGCCATTTTACAAATGATATCTCATGGATTTATTGGTGCTGCGCTTTTTTTCTTGGCAGGAACGAGTTACGATAGAACACGTCTTGTTTATCTTGACGAAATGGGAGGAATAGCTGTTCCAATGCCAAAAATATTTACGATGTTCAGTAGCTTCTCGATGGCTTCTCTTGCATTGCCTGGAATGAGTGGTTTTGTTGCAGAGTTGGTAGTATTTTTTGGACTAATTACGAGCCAAAAATATCTTTTAATCCCCAAAATCCTAATCACTTTTGTAACGGCAATTGGAATGATATTAACTCCTATTTATTCATTATCTATGTTACGTCAAATGTTCTATGGATACAAACAATTTAATTCTCCAAATTGTCATTTTTTTGATTCTGGGCCGCGAGAACTCTTTGTTTCAATCTGTATCTTTTTACCCGTAATAGGTATTGGTATTTATCCGGATTTTGTTCTCTCACTATCAATTGACAAGGTCGAAGCTATTATATCTAATTACTTTTATAGATCGTTTTCATAAATAAATAAGTAAAATATAATATAACATATAAAAAAAAGATAGACAAAAAAGACTCATTTTTTTAATAGTTCGTTGTGCAATGAAAACTAAATAATATAAGTATTAAAGTATTTTTGTGGTTTTTAAGAACCGTTTGAATCACTACTTGATTCAAATGGTTCTTAAAAACCCATACAAACTTTCTTTATATATGCTATGCTATTCCCATATATTGCGTATTGGATTTGTAAGACCTTTTCTTCAATTAGATGTTAATGCAAATGAACCATAACTATGCAGCCCTATTCCTAATAGATTTACTCCAAAATAGCATATCCAAATTATAAAAAATCCCATAGAAGCCACAATTGCAGAATTTGAGCCTTGCAAATTTTCATTTGTTCTAGTATGTAAATAAATTGCGAATATTGTCCAAGTAATAAATGCCCAAGTTTCTTTTGGGTCCCAATTCCAATATGATCCCCATGCCTCATTAGCCCATACTGCTCCCGAAAGAATACCTACGGTTAAAAATAGAAATCCGAGACTAATGACACGAGAACTCCAACAATCCAATTGCTGGATTAATTGATACCTATGATAATTTCTAAATGCTTTAAAATTCTTGTTTTTTAATTTTAAAGCATTGCTTATTTCATTGGCGTATTTAAGTTCGACAAAGGGAAATGTCCCAATTTGTAATTGATTGCTTTTCCATTTCAAAAAAATATCGATATTTTTTCGAAATGTAATGACTAGAAGAGCTACTGATAATAATGATCCACACAGAAGAGCTGCATAGCTCAATATCATCATACTTACGTGCATCATTAACCACTGCGATTGGAGAGCAGGTACTAATATTGTGGATTGATGCATTTCAGTTAAAAGGCCCGAAGTAGCAAATCCTTGGGTAAAAACTGCACTCGGTGCAGTTAGTTCATTTAAATGATTTTTATGGTTCCTAAAATAGGGAATCATATGAATAATGTAGAAACTCCATGAAAGGAACATTAATGATTCATACAAATCACTTAAGGGTAAATGTCCTGAATAAATCCAACGAATAACTAATAACCCTGTTATACATAAAAAAGCGGCTACCATTCCTTTTTCCGACGAATCATATAGCCCTACGATTTCGTGAACTAATAAGTTCATCAAATAAATCATAATTACAATGGAAACAATCGATAAAGAAATGTGAGTCAATATATGTTCTAAAGTAAACAATATCATAAAAGTCCTAAAAGAAAGATGTCCCCCAACAATGGAATGGAAATCCGGAATTTAATTTTATACATTATAGGGGTTTTTATAGTATTTAGTTTACTAGTATTTTTTTATAAGATGCCGCCACTCGGACTCGAACCGAGATGCTCTAGCACTGCTTCCTAAGAGCAGCGTGTCTACCGATTTCACCATAGCGGCTTGCTCGACGAAATCATAATAGTACATCTATCTTCAATCGTCGAGATTGAAGGAGAAGGGCTCAATTCAATGCAATATCTTTAGAAAACAATAAAAAATATCTTTCTAAATCCTGTCCCTATTTGAACATTCAATAATCATTACCTTAATTGTAGTGTGATATGGTGTTAGTTTTAACAATTGAATGGCTCTTCACGCGACTTAAGTTTTTATAGAATTGAAGAGTTAAACTAGATAATTATGTTCTCAATCCATGCCCATAATTTCCATTTTTTATACACCATTCATTTTTTTTTTTGCCGACTGCTTTTTCATTTATCCGATTTTTTTAATCGAATCCAAATAAAAAAAAAACTTTTATAATCCCCTTCCCGGTGGAAAGTTATTTTGCAAAATAAAAAAGTTTTTATCGATGATCAATTATTTTTCCAAAAATTTTTACGAATACTTTTTTTGGACATACATAGAAGTACGTTTTTTTCGGAACCGCTATTTAAAAATACAGAGGTTATTCATTAGTTATAGTTAAATGTATATGTAATAGTTAAAATATTATATATACATTTAACTATTACATATACATACAATATCCGAAGAAAGAATGATTTATACCGGCTAGTACTTACTAACTTACTATATAATATATAGTAATATTTTTACTACTACTCTAAATCATCTATACCCTATATTTATTGTAGCTATATATTATCCCATATATGCATTTGTATATATACCCACGGTATCCCCGAATATATAAATTGAATTTAAAAAAAGAAATAAAAAAGTTTCAGAATTCTTACCTAATTTAAGAAAACTCAACTGTAAAATTATAAAAATGGAATGAGACTAGTATCTGTTAATTTTAGTAGTTAATTTATTAATACGGTATGTGATAATAAAAATAAAAAAAAGAGAGACCTTTTTTTTTGTTTATCGGTTTTTTTGGGGGGGGTCGTAGAATCCTATCAGAATCAAGTACTTATTTTGTTTTGGTATAATTTTTTTTATATGGATTTAAATTAGATTTCTATTATTGTAATAATTAAGTAATAAAATAACTTTTCAACATTGACTTCATTTTATTGACCAATCGTAACTTCTTTAAGAGCTGGTGAATCGGAAACAATTAAACAATTAATAAAAAAAAGTTGAATTTTATTATGGAACATACATATCAATATGCGTGGATCATACCTTTAGTTCCCCTTCCAGTTCCTATAGCAATAGGGATGGGTCTTCTCCTTGTTCCGGCGGCAACAAAAAATATTCGTCGTATATGGGCTTTTCCTAGTGTTTTATTATTAAGTATAGTTATGATTTTTTCAGCGAATCTGTCTATTCAGCAAATAAATGGCAGTCCTATCTACCAATATGTATGGTCTTGGACAATCAATAATGATTTTTCCTTAGATTTTGGATACTTGATAGATCCACTTACTTCTATTATGTTAATATTAATTACTACTGTTGGAATAATGGTTCTTATTTATAGTGACAATTATATGTCTCACGACCGAGGCTATTTGAGATTTTTTGCTTATATGGGGTTTTTTAATGCTTCCATGCTTGGATTGGTTACGAGTTCAAATTTGATACAAATTTATATTTTTTGGGAATTAGTTGGAATGTGTTCCTATCTATTAATAGGTTTTTGGTTCACACGACCCCTTGCGGCAAGTGCTTGTCAAAAAGCCTTTGTAACTAATCGTGTAGGGGATTTTGGTTTATTTTTAGGAATCTTAGGTCTTTATTGGGTAACGGGGAGTTTTGAATTTCGGGATTTGTTCGAAATAGCTAATAATTTGATTGATAATAACGAGGCCAATTCTTTATTTCTTACTTTGTGTGCTTCCCTATTATTTGTTGGTGCGATTGCTAAATCTGCGCAATTCCCTCTTCATGTATGGTTACCCGATGCTATGGAAGGTCCTACTCCTATTTCGGCTCTTATACATGCGGCTACTATGGTAGCTGCGGGAATTTTTCTTGTAGCTCGACTTCTTCCTCTTTTTACAGCTATACCTTCCATAATGAATATAATTTCTTTGGTAGGTATAATAACAATACTATTAGGAGCTACTTTGGCTCTTGCTCAAAGAGACATTAAAAGAAGTTTAGCCTATTCTACAATGTCTCAATTGGGTTATATTATATTAGCTTTAGGTATGGGATCGTATCGATCTGCTTTATTTCATTTGATCACGCATGCTTATTCGAAAGCATTATTATTTTTAGGGTCTGGATCCATTATTCATTCAATGGAAACCCTTGTTGGATATTCTCCAGATAAAAGCCAGAACATGGCTCTTATGGGCGGTTTAACAAAATATGTGCCAATTACAAAAACTTCATTTTTATTAGGTACACTTTCTCTTTGTGGTATTCCACCCCTTGCTTGTTTTTGGTCCAAAGACGAAATTCTTAATGATAGCTGGGCGTATTCGCCCATTTTCGCAATAATAGCGTGTTTCACAGCAGGGTTAACAGCATTTTATATGTTTCGAATGTATTTACTTACTTTTGAAGGGCATTTAAACTTTAATTTTCAAAATTACAGCGGCAAAAAAAATAATGTGTTCTATTCTATATCCATATGGGGAAAAAAAGGAACGAAAAAAAAGAATTGGATTTTATCAACAATGAATAATAATGAAAGGGTTTCTTTTTTTTCGAAAAAAATATATCCAATT